GACTTCACCAACCACTTCGGCCTAATCATCCCATTTCTTTCCTCAATCCCAATAAAGGATATCGATTTCTGATAAGCATTTGAACCCGATCCAATTCACCTCCATCGAGCCAGCGAACTAGTAGATCATATGAATGGAAGGATGTAGCGGTATTCGAATTTTCCGGCTACACGATGAGAAAAAAGCATCCGTCAACTACCTATACCCGGTACTTAAGATGAAAGCCGGTAAGAAGTGCATCTTGCTTGGAAAGACCGTTACCGAAGAAAGGGCTATTAGATGGACGATTCGTGGAAGGAACTGAAGAGTGGAAAAGCGGATCAGATCTGCGAACTCTTTTGTTATCTTTTCGAGTTGGGGTTAGACTGACTCTTTCCTCGACCAGCAAACAACGCCTCCTCTTGTTGCTTGATCTGCAACCCAGCCACTTGATTTACTAGCTACTCTTGGTTTGCCAAGAAGTTTTCGAGTTCAAGAACGGATGGCAGCTCTTTCACTTGGTGAATTCATTGTATTTAAAAAGATTACTCTCTTTGAGAGAGCCCTTTCATTTTCCATCATAGCGTGTTCCACGTTCCACTCGCGATTCGATTATAGGCTCCCAAAAAAAAGGATCTATCAGTCAAGAAGAAAGTCACACTCTATGCTTACCATGCCTAGCTCCACGCTAATGAAGTCACTTTGTCCTTACCAGAGTAGAGACTCCGCCTAGGAAGTCCCTACCCTATCTCTCTTCTATCTCTTTCAACCAAACCCAATCACGAAGACCGGAAGCAAAACTATAAATTACTAAAAATTGAGGCTTAGAGATAAGAGGGAACGAAAGTACTTTCAAAAACATCAAGAGAGGACTAGGAACGCGGGGGATCTGAGATCTTGAGGATGATTCTAGGATATGAAGGAAGCTAAGTATAGGCCTTGTCTGTAGGCGGAATAGAGTACGCCGTTAGGCAATAGGGCAAGCAGTAAGTACTGTTTTCTAATTATTGAACAGAAGGGTCCTTGGAAGGAAGGCCGGGTTTAGGTAGCCCTAGCCTACGATTTCAGAGAAATTCCCGGGTTTCCAGTGAGTGGCCTAAAGGAATTACCGGTCTTAGGAAGAGTGGAAGAATAGGGCCAAAGAAAGGCAACTGGGATTGATGCCACAGAATCCACAGCTATTTACTCAGCTGCACATGAATTTCTAGAGGAGCTTTTTCTCGAATACCTGTTTGCAAGTGAATCAGATCTGGGCTCTGACTGTGAGGGAGGTTTCTGCAAGGGAATCGGATAAGGCCGATCTCCGATTCCGATCTTTGGGCATTCCAAGATGAAGCTGCTACAGACTACGCTCTTACTGCAAGAATGCCTTTAGCAGATTACCGGATTGCACTACTTTCGAAAGATAGCACTTAAGAGAGCTATTAAGGGCTTTCTTTCCCTCCATCAGAGGGAGGTAGGCGAAGGTAGCTTGCTTCTCTTCTCCTATCCTAGGCTACCAGGATGTGAGTCGTGCCAAAGAGGCTTGTAGCGAAATCAGGTGTGGTCGATTAATGAATCGAAGAGCTAAGCTAAGGCTAATGAACAAGCACTGAACTAAGGAATAGCCTTGCTATGGACATTTGTCAATGGCTGCTTACGTCTCCGAAGCAGCTGATGCTTTCTCCCAATCGTCTCCTAGTGGAAAAAGAGGCTCATCCTCTAGATCTAGAAGTGGTAGAGCTATCAGAAAGAAAGACCTTGTCCTCCGCTCCTAATTAAGTACTATATAAATTCAATAATAAAGGGGAGCTTCTTCGTCTTCTCCAGGCCCCCTCTTCTCCTGACATCAGTGTAGACAAGGCCCTTTTCTGCCACTCTTGCAGCAGGAACACACTCTGACTTGAATTTGAAAGAAGGAATGAAAATCAAGACTGGTGCTACCCGCGCTGACTCATTCCCTGACTTCCTTTCATCAGTCCAAGATGGCGACAAGAAGTATTTTTATTCTCATCTCCTGGAACTGGTATTGGTACCTTGCTTGATGGTAGCTCCTTGAGTTGACACCTTGATGGTAGCTGCTTGAACCACTTGCTATCTGTTTGCCGAACGGTATGTCTTGGTGTTTTCAGCTGTCCGCTTTGCTTTCATCATACGGAATTTCTGAATCGATGGGATGGCAATGGCAGGGGCTCCGAACACTCCCTTGTATTTTGATTTATAGATAGAATCTGCTTGAACCCGGAAGCTGCTCCAGCACCAATTAACTTAGTACCTTCTAATATGGAATAGAGTAAGAAAGATCAGTCCCTGCTCCTAGCGCGTAAGAATCTTCGGAAGTCAAGCCTTTGTCTTGCACCTGAAACCAGTAAGAAGCACAGGTCGAAGAACAAGCCTAGGCAAAAGTTTGGACAGGCATAAATACCGAGTTCAATGGTTGAATAGTCCCTCTCAGACAACTATATGAAAAGGTAAGACCCAAACTTGTAGAGAGCCAAGGAAAGAAGTCCAATAGCAGCTGATCTTATGAGCACTTATTCAT